TATGCGTTATGTATAAGACCCAGGTGCCTATATATTTACTTTGGTTGGAGTGCGAATTTGAGTATTGGGGGCGGGATAAATTTATATTTATATCTAGGGGGAAGTATGTCAAAAATGGTGATAAATATTTAAGGGAAAGGGGGGAAAAAAGAATATATAAATGTACGATACAGCAGGTATGTCCTGTCACCATTAATTATATTATGTCCATGCCTATCATTATGAGGATGCTCAAGATGCAGTTAAGTCCAGCTACAATTTATGCTCCGTGTCAGGCCTCAGACGGCCATAGCTGAGTCCAAGCATCCCCAAAAATTAAAAAATACCAAATGCATGACACCACAGTTATGTTAGGCATGGGCTGATTAGTCATTAGTCCATCGAGATGTCTTATTTAAGGGGGAAGAATGGGCGATTTTAGATGAGATGGCCCTGAAGAAAGAACCAGATGCCTGTTAAAGTTCATTAAATAATTACCCCCACAATGAATGGGCCCGGAGCGAGAAGAGGGATCCCTGCCAAGCGGGTTGTTGGTTTCACGCGGCATGGTAGACAAGCTCGTGATCTAGTGGACAGGATACGCATGTTGACTAGAACGGATTTGACTCTATGTGCCATGTACGAATAAGCAATTGAATGTCCCATGTACTTTGATGGAGTCAATGTGCTTGCTTATATGCATGGGGTAAATCATTTAATGTACTTTATACATATAATGTCCTTATTACATTAATATCATGTACATGCTTATATGCATGGGGCAAATCACTTAATGTACTTTATACATTTAATGTCTTTATTACATTAATATTATGTACGTGTTCATATACTCAAGGCGGACATAGAGTACATCGATTTATGAATGTTCGTGTCCGTGGGTGGATGGTGTGCTTTTCTGTATGGTGTGGGTCGTTGTTATGTGAGCTTGTGGAGTGGAAAGTCCGTATTATATATTTGGAAGTTTTAGCAGATTTAATACTGGGGAGGCTCTTTATATTTTTGAAGGTATATTGATAAGTATGGTTGATAATGATTCAGGGAATAGTTTAAGTAGAACTTCAGCTTTGGGTGTTGATAGTGGGGCTATAGCTTCTTCCTTGAGTCTTAGGGAGGTTGGTTGTTCTCCTTCTCTGGTTTACAAGACCAGTATATTGATTGTACTACAAAGACTTATCTTCATTTTAGGAGGTTGTTTTCGATGACGCTAGCTACTGGTATTATAACTAGAATGATGAGGAAATATATGATAGACGCTAGTTGTCCAATAATAATATAGGGGTGTTCAACTGGCTGGCCTCCAATTCATGTGAGTGTTAGTAGGTCGGCTACTAGGATTCAGAATATGCATTGGCTGATTGGTCGGAATATTATGCTTCGTTGCTTTGATGTGTGGAGGAGGGGCATGATTACTAGGACTAGGATTGAGAGGATTAGGGCGAGGACTCCTCCTAGTTTGTTGGGGATTGATCGTAAGATTGCGTATGCAAATAGGAAATATCATTCAGGTTTGATGTGAGGGGGAGTGTTAAGTGGATTTGCTGGGGTATAGTTGTCTGGGTCTCCGAGTAAGTCGGGTGTGAATAGTACTAGTAGTATAAGGACGAGGATTAGTAGGATGGCACCTAGGATGTCTTTAATGGTGTAGTAGGGGTGGAAGGGGATTTTGTCTGTGTCTGATGGAATTCCTGTGGGGTTGTTGGATCCTGTTTCGTGGAGGAAAAGTAAGTGGACTATGGCGAGGGCTGCAATGATAAATGGGAAGATAAAGTGGAAGGCAAAGAATCGGGTGAGGGTAGCTTTGTCTACTGAGAATCCCCCTCAGATTCATTCGACTAGATTTGTGCCGATATACGGGATTGCTGAGAGGAGGTTAGTAATGACTGTTGCTCCTCAGAATGATATTTGTCCCCATGGTAAAACATAGCCTATGAATGCTGTGGCTATTGTTGCAAATAAGAGGATTACTCCGATGTTTCATGTTTCTAGGAAGGTATATGATCCATAATATAGGCCCCGTCCTACATGCATAAATAGGCAAATAAAAAATATTGATGCTCCGTTTGCGTGTATGTATCGGATAATTCAGCCATAGTTTACGTCTCGGCAAATGTGGGTTACAGAGGAGAATGCTGTTGTTGTGTCAGGTGTGTAGTGTATTGCTAGAAATAGGCCTGTTAGGATTTGTAAAATTAAGCAAATGCCTAGGAGAGAGCCAAAGTTTCATCATGATGAGATGTTTGATGGGGCTGGGAGATCAATAAATGCGTTGTTTACAATTTTTATTAGTGGGTGGGTTTTTCGGATGTTGGTCATTAGTGTTCTTATAGTTGAATGACAACGATGGTTTTTCATATCATTGGTCATGGTTAGATTCCATGTGAGAATGATGATGACATACATTGTATTTATTTTAAGTGTAATTTTTGTGATGGGTTTTGTGGGGTTTTCTTCAAAACCTTCACCTATTTATGGAGGGTTGGGGTTAATTGTAAGTGGCGGGGTTGGGTGTGGTATTGTATTGAATTTTGGTGGGTCTTTTTTAGGTTTAATAGTTTTTTTAATTTATTTGGGAGGTATGATGGTAGTTTTTGGTTATACGACAGCTATAGCTACTGAGCAGTATCCTGAGGTTTGAGTTTCTAATAAGGTTGTTTTAGGGGCATTTATTACTGGTTTATTAATGGAATTTCTTATGGTTTATTACGTGTTGAAAGATAAAGAGGTGGAAATTGTATTTAAGTTTAATGGTATGGGGGATTGAGTTATTTATGATACGGGGGATTCTGGGTTTTTCAGTGAGGAGGCTATAGGGATTGCTGCTTTATACAGTTATGGTACTTGATTGGTTATTGTTACTGGTTGATCTTTATTAATTGGTGTTGTAGTGATCATGGAAATTACTCGTGGAAATTAAGTAGGGTTGTACTAATGAGGATTGTAATTAGGAAGGAGAGGAAATATAGTTTAATTAGGCCTTTTTGGTTTGTGATTGTGGTGGATATTTTTATTTGGGCTAGTGAAATAGTTTTTGGTAAGATGGTTTCTAGTCAGATTAGGTCTAGGAGAGAGGATGCTGATTTTTGGCTTATTGTTAAGTTTATATAGGGGGTTAGGCGATGTATAATTGTGGGATAATATCCTAATAGGTTGGAGAATTTAAATGTGTTTGATGGATAGTTGAATTTTAGGTAGTGGGTTGTGTTGCTAATTTCTAGTGCTAAGATAAAGCCTAGGATTGTGACTGTTAAGGCAGTTATTTTTAGATAGTGGGGTATGGTTATTTGGGGAATTGTTATTGGGGGGATACTGTTGGAGATAATAAATCCTGCAAATAGGCTTCCAATTAATAGGCGTTTGATTGAGTTGATTAGAAATGGGTTGTTTTCATTGATGCTAATAAGAGTTGGAAATCGGGGTTGTCCTAGGAGTGCAAAAAAGATAATGCGGGTGCTGTAGATGGCTGTAAAGGAGGTGGCGATTAGTGTTATTAAAAGGGCTCAGGCGTTGGTATAAGACGTATTGGCGGATTCAATAATTAGGTCTTTGGAGTAGAATCCGGTGAGGAAAGGTATTCCTGTTAGTGCGAGGCTGCCAATAATAAGGGCTGTTGTGGTGAATGGTATTGTTTTGAATAAGCCTCCTATTTTTCGGATGTCTTGCTCGTCGTTTAGGCTGTGAATGATGGAGCCGGAGCATATAAATAGTATGGCTTTGAAGAAGGCATGGGTGCAGATGTGAAGAAATGCTAGGTAGGGTTGATTAATTCCGATTGTCACTATTATGAGGCCGAGTTGGCTGGATGTGGAGAAAGCGATAATTTTTTTGATGTCATTTTGGGTAAGGGCGCATATTGCTGTAAATAGTGTGGTTATAGCTCCTAGACATAGTATGATTGATTGAGCAAATTTATTATTTTCTGTTAGTGGATAAAAGCGGATTAGTAAGAAGATGCCTGCTACTACTATTGTACTTGAGTGGAGTAGTGCTGAGACGGGTGTTGGGCCCTCTATTGCAGAGGGTAGTCATGGATGTAGGCCAAATTGTGCAGATTTTCCGGTTGCAGCTAGAATTAGTCCTATTAGGGGTAGATTTGAGTTGTTTGGATTTAGTATAAAGATTTGTTGGAGATCTCAGGTGTTGAGATTAGTTAGGAACCATGCTATAGCTAGGATAAATCCGATGTCGCCAATGCGGTTATATAGAATTGCTTGTAGGGCTGCTGTGTTGGCGTCTGTTCGTCCATACCATCATCCGATTAGTAGGAATGATATAATTCCAACTCCCTCTCAGCCGATGAAAAGTTGAAAGAGGTTGTTTGCAGTGACAAGAATAAGTATTGTAATGAGAAATAGGAGTAAGTACTTGAAAAATTGGTTAATGTTGGGGTCTGAGTGCATGTATCATATTGAGAATTCTATAATGGATCATGTAACGAATAGTGCTACTGGAACGAATATTATTGAGAAGTAGTCTATTTTAAAGCTGAGTGATAGTTTGAGGGTTTGGATGGTTAGTCAGTGTCAGTTTGAGATAATTATTTCTTGTCCTGTATGAATAAATATTATTGTGGGGATTATGCTAGTGATGAAGGCACATGAAATGGTTGTTTTTACATAGAGTGGATAATTGGTGGATTTATAGGTGTTGAAATTGATTGTTATGATGGGTGCAGTTAGTAAAATTAGGGTAACTAGTGTGAGGGAGGAAAATAGATTTATTACTTTTATTTGGAGTTGCACCAATTTTTTGGTTCCTAAGACCAATGGATAACTACCATCCTTTAAAAGTTTGAAAAAGCCATGTTATCAGACATGGAGGCATAGAATTAGCAGTTCTTGCATACTTTTTCGGTAAATAAGAAGGTGATAGGCTTCTATTATTAGATCCACAATCTAATGTTTTCTTAAACTATATTTACAGTATAGGGGGCCTAGGATAATTTTTGGGTTTAGGGATAGAAGTAGGAGTGGTAATATGTGTAGTGATATAAGTGCATTTTCTCGTGTGAAGGAGGGTAAAATATTATTGATGTGGTGGGTGTATTTACCTCGTTGTGTTGTGATTAGTATATAGAGGGAGTATAGAGCGGTGATTACCATATTAAGTCCTATTAGAATAATTGTGATATTAGATCATGAAAAGGTTGATATTACTACGAATAGTTCTCCGATTAGGTTAATTGATGGGGGTAGAGCTAGGTTAGTTAGGCTTGCTAGGAGTCATCAGGCAGCTATTAGTGGAAGGAGTGTTTGTAGGCCGCGGGCTAGGATTATTGTTCGGCTGTGGATTCGTTCATAGTTGGAGTTTGCTAGGCAGAAAAGTATGGAAGATGTAAGACCGTGGGCAATTATTAGGGCGGTGGCTCCCATGTAGCTTCAGGGTGTTTGAATGAGGATGGCAACAATGACAAGTGCTATGTGGCTAACGGAGGAGTATGCGATGAGTGATTTTAGGTCCGTTTGACGAAGGCAAATTGAACTGGTTATGATTATGCCTCATAATGATAGTATAATGAATGGATATGCTATAAAATCGGTGATTGGACTTAGGAGTAATGTGATTCGTATTATGCCATATCCTCCTAGTTTAAGTAGGATTGCTGCAAGGACCATAGAGCCTGCAATTGGAGCTTCTACATGGGCTTTGGGTAGTCAAAGGTGAAGTCCATATAGTGGTATTTTTACTATGAAAGCTATTATGCATGCCAGTCATATGAAGGTGCTGGATCAAGAGCTAGGTATTGGTTGAACTCAGTATTGGAGAATAAGGAAATTTAGTGATCCTGTTGTGTTTTGAATATAAATTAGTGCGACTAATAGGGGTAGGGATCCTGTTAGTGTATAAAACAAGAAATAGAGGCCGGCGTTTAGGCGTTCTGTTTGATTTCCTCATCGAGTGATAATGATGAGTGTGGGGACTAGCGTTGCTTCAAACATGATATAGAAAAAGATTAGTTCTGTGGCAGTAAATGTTATAATCAGAAATAGTTGTAGTAGAATTAGCATTGAGATGAAGAGTTTTTTTCGGGCTAGGTTTTCTTTTGATAGGTGATGTTGGCTAGCTATAAGTATTAGGGGTAGAAGTCATATGGTTAGGATTAGTAGTGGTGTAGATAGGGAGTCGGAGAAAAAAGTTAATGAGAAGTTGAGGCTGTTATCACCGAATTGATTTAGGAGGAGAAGGCTTGTAAGGCTAATTAGCAAGCTGTGAAGTGTGGTGTTAATTCAAATTATATTATTTTTTGATAATCAGGTTAGGGGTATAAGTATTATTGTGGGGATGATATATTTTAGCATTGTAGAAGGTTAAGGTTTTGTACGTAGTCGGTACCATATGTGTTTGATACCATTACTAGTAGGGACAGGCCTAGTGCTGCTTCGCAAGCTGCGAAAACTAGTAAAATAATGGGCATTATACTGGCTAAGGTGAAATGTGAGTTTAGGATTATTAGGGTGGCTAAAATAAATAGGGATAATATTATTCCTTCTAGGCATAGGAGGGAGGATATTAGGTGGGATCGATATATTAGTAGTCCTGTGAGGGATACTGTGAATGCCATTATAATGTTTATGTACACGAGGGACATTTGGTAGTTATGAGCTTAATCATAATCTAATGAGTCGAAATCATTTATTTTGTTTTAAACTAAATACCATATTCGGTTCATTCGAGTCCTTTTTGAGTCCATTCGTAGGCTAGGCTTACGGCTAGTAGAAAGATTAGGAGAAGAGCTATGGTGAGTATTGTGTTTAGGTTAGTTGTTTGTGAGGCTCATGGTAACGGTAGGAGTAGTGCAATCTCTAGGTCAAAAAGAAGAAATGTGATGGCTACTAGAAAGAATTTTATGGAGAAGGGAAGGCGAGCAGACCCTATGGGGTCAAATCCGCATTCGTATGGGCTTGTTTTTTCTGAATACACGTTCAGTTGGGGAAGTCAGAATGCGATGGTTACGAGTAATGTAGCTAGCGTGAAGTTAGTTAGGAGGGTAATTATAAGGTTTATTGTTCTTTTTCGGATTAAACCGAAACTAACTGATTGGAAGTCAGTTGTACTAATTAATACTAAAAGGACATGAGCCTCATCAGTAGATGGATACATAGAGGAAAAGTCATACTACATCTACGAAGTGTCAGTATCAGGCAGCGGCTTCGAAACCGAAATGGTGACTAGAGGTGAAATGAAATTTTAGTTGGCGAAAGAAGCAGACAATTAGAAAGGTGGATCCGATGATGACATGGAGGCCATGGAATCCTGTGGCTACGAAGAAGGTTGAACCGTAAACCCCATCTGAGATTGTAAAGGGTGCTTCATAATATTCTGATGCCTGTAGTAGTGTAAAGTACACGCCTAGTGCGATGGTAATAAATAGGGCTTGTAATATGTGATAACGATTTCCTTCTATGAGGCTATGGTGAGCTCAGGTAATAGATACTCCTGAGGCTAGGAGGACAGAGGTGTTGAGTAGTGGAACTTCTAAGGGATTAAGTGGGTGAATACCTGTTGGGGGTCAGCAGCCGCCTAGCTCGGGTGTGGGGGCAAGGCTTGAGTGGTAGAAGGCTCAGAAAAATCCGGTGAAGAATAGGACTTCGGAGATGATAAAGAGAATCATCCCGTAACGAAGGCCTTTTTGGACAGCTGGAGTATGGTGGCCTTGAAAGGTGCTTTCTCGAATCACATCTCGTCATCACTGATATATTGTAAGTATATTTGTTGTTAGGCCCAGAATTAGTAGAGCTGTTGAGTTGAAGTGAAATCATATGATGAGGCCGGATGTTATTAGAAGGGCAGATAATGCTCCTGTGAGGGGTCAGGGGCTTGGGTTTACTATGTGATAAGCGTGGGTTTGGTGTGTCATTATGTATTATCATGCAGATATAAACTGACTAGAAGGGTAAATACATAGGCTTGAATTATAGCCACTGCGAACTCGAGAATTGTTAATAGAATTAGGATAATGAACGTGATGAGTGCTGTTGTGATATTAATATTTATTAGTGCAAGGGTGGCTCCTCCAATTAGGTGAATTAGTAAGTGTCCTGCTGTGATGTTGGCCGTCAATCGTACGGCAAGGGCTACTGGTTGAATAAATAGGCTAATGGTTTCAATAATTACTAGTATTGGGATCAGTGAGGTGGGTGTTCCTTGTGGTAGGAAATGGGCGAGTGAAGCTTTAGTTTTGTTGCGGAAGCCTGTAATTACAGCCCCTGCTCATAAAGGAATAGCCATGCCTAGATTTATTGATAGTTGTGTAGTTGGTGTGAATGAGTGGGGTAGGAGGCCTAGTAGGTTTGTAGATCCAATAAATAAGATCAGGGACATTAGTATTAATGTTCATGTTTGTCCTTTGGTGTTGTGAATACTTATTATTTGTTTTGATACGAGTTGAAGTATTCACTGTTGGAGGGAGATGAGGCGGTTGTTAACTAGTCGGTTTGATGTGGGGAATAGTAGGCTAGGGAATAAAACAATAAGAGTAACGAGGGGGAGACCTAATATAATAGGGGTAATGAAAGAGGCAAATAGATTTTCGTTCATTTTGTTTCTCAGGGGGTGTTTTGTTTTGGTGCTTTTGTTGTTGTTAATTCTGGGTTGTGGTAGAAGTAGTGTTTTGAGATTTTTAGTTGGAAAATGATGAAGAGGACTAAAAATATTGATAGAATTATTGTAAGTCACGTTGATGTGTCTAGTTGTGGCATATCATCAAGGAGAATATAATACTCTCAGTCTTTAACTTAAAAGGTTAACGCTGGGATAGCTTCTTGATGATTTTATAGTATTGATGCGGATCATTTTTCAAAATATTTTAATGGGACTAGTTCGAGAACGATTGGTATAAAACTGTGATTTGATCCGCAGATTTCTGAGCATTGACCGTAAAATAGGCCTGGACGAGTTGATATAAGGGTTGTTTGATTTAAACGACCTGGAATTGCGTCTGTTTTTAGTCCTAGAGAAGGGACTGCTCATGAGTGTAGGACATCTTCGGAAGAGATTAGTATTCGGATTGTTATTTCCATGGGTAATACAACTCGGTTATCTACTTCTAGTAAACGGAGTTCTCCTGGTTTTAATTCTGATGTTGGGATTATATAGGAATCAAAGCTCAGGTCTTCATAATCTGTATATTCATAGCTTCAGTATCATTGGTGTCCTATGGTCTTTACTGTGAGAGATGGGTTGTTGATTTCATCTATTATATATAGGATTCGCAAGGATGGGAGGGCAATCATAATTAGAATGATGGCTGGTAGGATAGTTCAGATTGTTTCTACTTCTTGCGCGTCTATGGTACTGGTATGAGTCAATTTTGTTGTTAATATTAGTGAAATAATGTAAAGTACTAGAGAGCTAATTAGAAAAACGATTATTAATGTATGGTCGTGAAAGTGTAGAAGTTCTTCCATGATAGGTGATGTTGCGTCTTGAAAGCCTAGTTGTATGGGATATGCCATATGAGATGTACGGGATTTTCACCTGTAATTTAATCTTGACAAGGTTATGTAATGTTTTACTAACATCTCGTTTATTGAGAGAGTCATAGTGGCTATGGTGTTGGCTTGAAACCAATAATAGGGGGTTCGATTCCTTCCTTTCTTATTTTAGGTTAACATATGTGGGTTCTTCAAATGTGTGGTATGGTGGAGGACATCCGTTTAGTCATTCTAGATTTGTTGTGGTTAAGTCTACAGTTAGGACTTCTCGTTTAGATGCAAATGCTTCTCAGATGATGAAAATCATTAGTATCACTGCTGTTAATGAAATAAATGAGCCTATAGATGAAATAGTATTTCATGTTGTATATGCGTCTGGATAATCAGAGTATCGTCGTGGTATACCGGATAATCCTAGGAAATGTTGCGGAAAAAAAGTTATGTTAACGCCTACAAATATAATTGCAAAGTGGATTTTGGCTCACGTGTCATTAAGGGTGTAGCCTGAGAATAGAGGGAATCAATGTACGAATCCTCCTATAATAGCAAATACAGCTCCTATTGACAATACATAGTGGAAATGTGCTACTACATAATATGTGTCGTGGAGAACAATGTCAAGGGAGGAGTTGGCTAGAACAATTCCAGTTAAGCCTCCGACTGTGAAAAGGAAGATGAAACCTAGGGCTCATATTATAGCAGGGGATCATTTGATATTACCTCCATGAAGTGTTGCTAGTCAACTAAATACTTTTACTCCTGTTGGGATAGCAATAATTATAGTAGCTGACGTGAAGTAAGCCCGTGTATCGACATCTATTCCGACTGTGAACATATGATGGGCTCATACAATAAATCCTAGAAACCCAATTGATATTATGGCTCATACTATTCCTATATATCCGAATGGTTCTTTTTTTCCTGAATAGTAGGTCACGATATGAGAGATTATTCCAAATCCAGGTAAAATAAGAATATATACCTCAGGGTGCCCAAAGAATCAGAATAGGTGTTGATATAGGATAGGGTCTCCTCCTCCTGCTGGGTCAAAAAAGGTTGTATTTAGGTTCCGGTCCGTTAGTAATATTGTGATGCCAGCTGCTAATACAGGAAGTGAGAGAAGGAGCAGTACGGCAGTAATTAGTACAGATCATACAAACAAGGGGGTTTGATACTGTGATATTGCAGGGGGTTTTATGTTAATAATAGTTGTGATAAAATTAATGGCTCCTAGAATTGAGGAGACGCCTGCCAGGTGTAGGGAGAAGATAGTTAGGTCTACTGAGGCTCCTGCATGGGCTAGGTTGCCTGCTAGAGGAGGGTATACGGTTCAACCTGTTCCTGCTCCGGCCTCGACCATAGAGGATGCTAGGAGTAACAGGAAAGATGGAGGAAGAAGTCAAAAACTTATGTTGTTTATCCGAGGGAATGCTATATCAGGGGCTCCAATTATTAGAGGAACTAGTCAGTTGCCGAATCCACCAATCATAATAGGCATTACTATAAAGAAAATTATTACGAATGCATGTGCAGTTACGATTACATTGTAGATTTGGTCATCTCCAAGTAGAGTTCCTGGTTGGCCTAGTTCAGCGCGAATAAGTAGGCTTAAGGCGGTTCCTACTATGCCGGCTCAGGCACCAAATAGAAGGTAAAGGGTGCCGATATCTTTGTGGTTAGTTGAAAATAATCAGCGGTTGATGAACATGGGTAGAATGGCTGAGTAAAGCAATAGACTGTAAATCTAAGAACAGAGGTTAAATTCCTCTTTTTACCAGGTCCTGTAGTGAATTAACATATTGAATTGCAAATTCAAAGAAGCAGCTTCAAACTCTGCCGGGGCTTCTCCCGCCTTTTTTTTCTCGCGGCGGGAGAAGTAGATTGAAGCCAGTTGTTTAGGGTATTTAGCTGTTAACTAAAGTTTCGTGGGGGTGGAGCCCACCAATCTAGTGAGGATTTAGCTTAATTAAAGTGGTTGATTTGCATTCAATTGATGTAAGATATAGTCTTGCAGTCCTTATCAGGAATTAAGTAAATTATACTTGCTTAGGGCTTTGAAGGCTCTTGGTCTGTTTAACCTAAATTCCTATTCTAGAATTGAGAGAATTGGTGTTAGTGGCAGTAGTATGGTGGATAATACGGTTATTGTTGGTAGAAGGATTATTCGTTTTGTGGTTGGGAATTGTCATTTTATTTTTATATTGTTTGTGGAGGGAAATATTGTGAGCGCGGTGGAATATGTAAGTCGTATATAAAAGTATAAATTTAGTAGTGCTGTAATTGCTATGAGGGTGGGTAAAATAATGCTGTCATTTTTTGTTATTTCTTGGATAATTATTCACTTTGGTATAAATCCTGATAGTGGGGGGAGTCCTCCTATTGATAGGAGGGTAATGAGGACTAAAATGGTTATAATGGGTGCTTTATTTCATGTGTGTGATAATGATAAGGTGGTTGTGGTTGAGTTGGCTATAAATAGTGTAAATATGGTAGAGGTTATAATAATATAAATAATTAGGTTTAATAGTGTTATGGTGGGGTTATATAGTAGGACTGCTGTTATTCAGCCTATGTGGGCGATTGATGAGTAGGCTATAATTTTTCGTAGCTGGGTTTGGTTTAGTCCTCCTCAGCCTCCAATTGTAATGGATAAAATTGATAGGGTTAGGATTAGGTTTAGATTGATGGATGGAAGGATCTGGTAAAGTACTGATATGGGTGCTAGTTTTTGTCATGTGAGTAAGATTAGGCCTGAGGATAGAGGAATGCCTTGTGTTACTTCTGGGACTCAAAAGTGGAATGGGGCCATGCCTAGTTTTATAGCGAGGGCTGTTGTTATGAGTATGGAGGCTATTGGATTAAATAGTTTTATTACGGTTCATTGGCCTGAGAATATCAAGTTAATGATGATGGCTATTATTAGTAATATTGAGGCTGTTGATTGAGTTAGGAAATATTTGGTTGATGCTTCTGTGGCTCGTGGGTTGTGCTTTTTTATTATAATGGGAATAATAGCAAGTATATTTATTTCAAATCCAATTCAGATAAGCAGTCAGTGGGTGCTAATCATGACAATAATGGTTCCAAGTATAACGGTTATTAGAATAATAATAAAAATAGTTGGATTTATTAGTACGGGAAGGATATAAACCAACATTTTCGGGGTATGGGCCCGATAGCTTAATTAGCTGACCTTACTATTAGAATTTGGTGTAATTGGGAGCACGAAGAGTTTTGGGTTCTTAGGAGTAGGTTCAATTCCTATAGTTCTAGAAATAAGAGGGTTTAAACCTCTATTATTTACTCTATCAAAGTAACTCTTTTGTCAGACATATTTCTTATGTTTGTGGGGGGATGCTTGATAGGAGAATAGGTAGTGATACGTGTCATATGCATAGGGCTAGTGTTAGGGGTAGGAAATTTTTTCATAGTAAGTGTATTAGTTGGTCATAGCGGAATCGGGGGTAGGATGCTCGGATTCATAGGAAGGTAATTGTGAGCAGTAGTGATTTGATGGTAAAATTGATTGTATAAAGTTCTGGTATGTATGGGTTGTGAAATGCTCCTAGGAAGAGGGTTGTTGTGAAGATGTTTATTATAATAATATTAGCATATTCTGCTATAAAGAATAGGGCAAATGGTCCAGCAGCATATTCTACGTTAAAGCCTGATACTAGTTCAGATTCTCCTTCGGTGAGGTCAAATGGCGCTCGGTTTGTTTCTGCTAGTGTTGAGATAAATCATATTATTGCTAGGGGTCATGCTGGAAAGATTAGTCATACTTGTTCTTGTGTAATAATTAGTGTAGAGAGGGTAAAGGATCCATTTATTAGTAGAACTGATAGTAAAATAATTGCTAGTGTTACTTCATAGGAGATTGTTTGTGCTACTGCCCGTAGGGCTCCAATGAGGGCATATTTTGAGTTGGAGGCTCAGCCTGATCAGAGGATTGAGTATACGGCTAGACTTGATATGGCTAATATGAAGAGGACTCCTAAGTTTATGTTGATGAGGGGGTAGGGTATGGGTAGGGGGATTCATATGGTTAAGGCTAGGGTTAGTGCTAGGATGGGGGCTAGAATGAATATTGAGGTTGAGGATGTGGCGGGTCGTAGGGGTTCTTTGATAAAGAGTTTAATTGCGTCGGCGATGGGTTGGAGTAAGCCGTATGGTCCTACAACATTTGGGCCTTTTCGAAATTGTATGTAACCTAGGACTTTTCGTTCAACTAGTGTAAGAAAAGCTACAGCTAGGAGAATGGGGATAATGAGTGTTAGAACATTAATTATGAACATTTTGTTAAGGAGAGGATTTGAATCTCTGAGTATAAAGGTTTAAGTTTTACGCAATTACCGGGCTCTGCCACCTTAACTGGGCCCTTTTCTAGGGCAGGTTTTGTTGTGAAATTAATTGAGATAAAGTCATTAATTGGTTTAAGGCGCTTTGTTAAAGTTGGCCTTATTTCTCTTGTCCTTTCGTACTGGGAGAAATACATAACAGATAGAAACCGACCTGGATTACTCCGGTCTGAACTCAGATCACGTAGGACTTTAATCGTTGAACAAACGAACCTTTGATAGCGGTTGCACCATCGGGGTGTCCTGATCCAACATCGAGGTCGTAAACCCTATTGTCGATATGGACTCTTGAATAGGATTGCGCTGTTATCCCTAGGGTAACTTGTTCCGTTGATCAAGTTTTTGGATCAATAAGCGATGGTTTGGTTTGACTTGTTAGTCTAGTCTTTAAAATCGCTCGGAGGATTTTCTGTTCTCCGAGGTCACCCCAACCGAAACTGCTAACCCATAAGGAGTGTTGTTATCCCTTGGTGATTAAATTTGTTTTCCTTGGGTTAGTTAGTTAAAGCTCCATAGGGTCTTCTCGTCTTGTTGGTCTATCCCCGCCTCTTCACGGGGAGGTCAATTTCACTGATTGGAAGTAAGAGACAGTAAAACCCTCGTGTGGCCATTCATACAAGTCCTTATTTAGAGAACAAATGATTATGCTACCTTTGCACGGTCAGAATACCGCGGCCGTTTAACGTTTAGTCACTGGGCAGGCAGTGCCTCCAATACTAGGGATGCTGGAGGTGATGTTTTTGGTAAACAGGCGGGGTTTGTGTTTGCCGAGTTCCTTTTACTTCTTTTAATCTTTCCTGTGTGCACTCCTGTGTTGGGTTAACAGTGTAAGTAATAAATCATTTATTGTTGGATTGTTTTTATTTACTGTTAACGGTCAGGGTATTATCAGTTACTGACTTAAACTTGTGCGAGGAGAAAATATTTCTTGTTACTCATATTAACATTATTGCTTCTATTTAATAATAGAATAGTCCAGTATTAAATCTAGGAGTTGGCTATGTTATTGCTGGGATTAATGTTATTATTATTGTTGAGCTTTAACGCTTTCTTAATTGATGGCTGCTTTTAGGCCTACTATGGTGTTTTTAGATCTTACTCTCTAGTGAAGGTTGTACCCATTTCTAAAAGGCTGTACCTTTTTAGACTAACTTTTAAAAATACAGTAAAATTTATTTATATTTTTGGTATTTTTAAGGCTGAACTAAAATTCATTTTCTGGACAACCAGCTATCACCAGGCTCGTTAGGCATGTCACCTCTACTTATGGATCTTCTCACTATTTTGCCACATAGATGAGTTGGTTCTAATAAACTGTCTATAAGTAGCTCGTCTGGTTTCGGGTTACTTAGCTAAAATTCGTTTTGTTAAGTTTTTTGCTCGTTAATTCATTATGCAAAAGGTACAAGGGTTAATCTTTGCTTTTTTGTACTTTGATTTTTTTCTTTCATCATTCCCTTACGGTACTTTCTCTATAGCGCCGTGTTTAGAATTTCTATCTCCTATACTTTAATTAGGATAAATGTTTTGTTTTAATTAGTTTAATTATTTAAACTGAAGAGTGGGAGGTTTTGGGCTAGGTATAGTTCAAGATATTCATAATGTGTGAAATCTTCTAGGTGTAAACTAGATGCTTTGATTAAGCTATATCTTGGTTTGTCCAAGCACACTTTCCAGTATGCTTACCTTGTTACGACTTGTCTCCTCTCGTATGGCTAATATATATAAATAGGTTTAAGTATATCATATTTACTTGAGGAGGGTGACGGGCGGTGTGTGCGTGCTTCATGGCCTAATTCAACTAAGCACTCTATTCTTAGTTTACTGCTAAATCCTCCTTTGGCTATTAATTTCATAATGGCTTTCGTATTAAATTTTTCTTGGGGTAGAAAATGTAGCCCATTTCTTCCCATTCCATAGGTTACACCTTGACCTAACGTCTTTATGTAATATTATTGAGCTTACTTTTGTTCCTTTTTAGGGTTTGCTGAAGATGGCGGTATATAGACTGTATTAGCAAGGATTGGTGAGGTTTATCGGGGTTTATCGATTATAGAACAGGCTCCTCTAGAAGGGTATAAAGCACCGCCAAGTCCTTTGAGTTTCGGGCTGTTGCCGGTAGTACTCTGGCGAATAATTTTGTTCTTATAATTATTTGTGTTTAGGGCTAAGCATAGTGGGGTATCTAATCCCAGTTTGGGTCTTAGCTATAGTGTATCAGCTGTTATAGGGTTATTTTCATCACTTATTTTTACTATAATTATGGCTTTTTACAGTTTAATTAAAATTTAACTCTATTTGATATGGTGCTTTAACACGCTTTACGCCGTACTCCTGTTAGCTTGGGTCAATCGTATGACCGCGGTGGCTGGCACGAGATTTACCAACCCTAGTCAATATGGCTTAGTCAAACTTTCGTTTATGGCTTAATTTTTGTTACTGCTGTCTCCCGTGGGGGTGTGGTTAAGCAAGGCGTTGTGAGCTACAGGGATGTGTGCTTGATACCTGCTCCTTTTAGTCCTGTGTGATTCGAAGGGCGTTACTCACCGGGGCGTGGATGCTTGCATGTATAAGTCTATTGAAAGTTAACAGGAAGGCTGGGACCAAACCTATGTGTTCATGGAGTCAGTAGACTCGTCTAGGCATTTTCAGTGCCTTGCTTTAAATTTAAGCTACATTAAC